TGGCTTTCAATCTCGATCTGCCAACAGTCAATCTAAAAGAGGCCTTGCTTCTTCATCCGTATTCAGATTTGCCTTGCTTGGTCAGGACTAAGTCATAAGCGACTAAAGAATCTGCCTTTAGCTCCGTGGCTCTAGCCGGCAAGGGACAAGGATAGAAAGGAGTTCCAAAATGGAGGGCGGTGGGCCCCCTTCAAAGAACTTTTTTCTTCCGCTACATTCCTATCATTCGTTCCTTCCTTCTTGCTGTAGGCTTTCGTACCAATTGATATGGATCGTTCGCAAATGCTACCTCTTGGGTTCCAAACCTCTTCCGATGCCTTTTATTCTTCATAGTGATCTCCTCTACCCGCCGAACCACGGAACCGCTACCTCTCTTTTTAGGGATTATGATCCGCAACTGGCACACCATAAAGAATAGGCTTTTGGCTGAAAAGAATAAGAGCATTGCCTCGGTATACAACCATTCCATATTCATTGCCTCCTCGTATTACGTATTAGAAAAGGTAACCAGATCTCCTCACTTGAGTTCTTTGCATTGGGCTCGCTCGGTTCGTCTGTTCATTGGAGGAAAGCATTTATGGAGCTTCATGGATCAGCGCCCGCTGTCCTTCTGTCTCTGATCCCCAATATGAGTGATACCAAGGACTGGAGTGCCACAAATCAGCTGGTCATGTCATGGCTTCTCAATGCAATTGAGCCTACAATTGCTACCAGTCTGATGTTTATGGCATCGGCTAAATAGGTATGGTCTTATCTCCATGATCTTTATTCCTGAGGAGCTAAGATATTCCAGCTTGAATAAGAAGTTCCAAATCTTAGTTAGGGGTATCCGACATTATTGAGCAGCCTCATCAAGTCTGGAACATCCCTCAGGAGCTGAACCTCTTTCCTAATCTTGTGCAACAAATTCGGAACTATTCCTAGCTCCTATACGCCTGATGAAAGGCTATGGTTGCACGGCAAATTTGCGTTTCAATCCGCCTGGAATGCTGTTAGGCATAGGGATCATGGAGTAAGCAAGTATGGGATTTGAAATGTCCCCTCAAAAGAACTCTTTTTTTCTGTGGCTTGTGCTAAGAAACCGAGTTCTTGTAGATGCATCCTTGCAAGTGAGAAATATTCAGCTGGTGTCGAGGTGCTCGCTATGTGAGAAGGAAGGCGATCGGTGTTACATTGATTTTGTTTTGGGCGTGCTCCAAGGATTTTGGAATCTGTTCAAGAATGGTTTGGAATTAAGAACTGTCAAGGTGACTCTATGGTGCACATTTTCCTAGCCTGGGCTTCTCATTGAAGATTTTTAGGTCTTCCTAAGTTCATAGGAAACTCGGCCTTTGCCATAACTGTATGGAGAATGTGGAAGCTGAGAAAGTCAGGCATGACAACGCCAAGGTTGATACCAGGCGCTGTGTGATGCAAATCCGAGCGGACTTAATTGAGTTAATTATACTTTTTCGTCCGTCGATGTCCCGGCGACCTGAAGATGCTAAACTTGCTCAAACTCTTGGTGTCATGGGTAAAGAAATAGAAAATCACTCCTGTTACATGGCCATTCCCTTCAAGATACTGGTTTGTTATCAATTTGGATGGAGCTGCTATTGGTAATCCGGATCAAGCCGGTACTGGTTTTGCTATTCGGAACTCTCAGGGTCAAGTTATTGCCCTTGCAAGCTCACGGCAACAAAACAAAGAAATTGGTGCGAGTTCCAGTCAGTGCTTGAAGGATTATCTCTATGTGCTGCCCTCATTGTGTCGGTATGTTATGATTGCTGGCGATTCTTCTCGTGGATGCGAAACATAGGAAAGCTGCTTATCCCATTATCCGTGAAGGCCACTATGCTCAGGATTTTTCAGATGCTCGATTCTTGTGTTTGGAGGGCTTCTCATATTTCCTGTGAGGTTAACGAGGTAACGGATAGTTTTTCGAATTCATATTAACCCGCGGTTAAGTCAGTGAGAAGCTAGTGATCGGGAAGTCGGCTCTTTAGAGTTTGATTTCCTTGACAGGACAAAGCTCAAGGCAGGTGACGGGATAGTTACCGTATGTTGCTTACTTTCTCCTATTGCCCTGTGTTCAAGTGAAAAATCAGAATTAGGGCAGGCCTGTGTACGAGTGGCTTTTCCGTTGACTTGGAAGCTTTCTTTCTATGGCGAGTGCGAGGATCTGCAAGACCGACACCTACACCAGAACCAGCGGCTACTGCAGCAGCAACTCCAACAACAATGTTCATTGCCTTCTTATCCAATTGGCTTGGCTGAAAGATCCAGTGGTGAAAAGTGTTCTTAACTCATGACTGAAGCGTTCTACTTGGTTCTTAAGGTTTTCGGGAATGTCTTATGCCGATTCTTAATTAATACATACACCAGCGCGAGTGCCTACAGCTAATGGACCTGTACCTACAACAGCTCATATACCTTCGCCTAGGGACTCATAAATCTCTTTCACAAGAATCAAAATGAAGAAAAAGGCCTCGGCCAGCCTGTTAACGGCAAAGGGATAAAGAACAAATGAAAAAGATGAAGGGGAAAGAGATGTTGGTAGGGATCAGCCAACGGGGACTGCCTCATATGGGTACGAGGGCCGTCCGCCGTCTCCTGCCCACTCCTGTGCTCAATTGGGATTCTCCATTTTCTCGTCTGTTTGGTCGTATCCCTTGCTACAGTGACCTTCGTGTCTTTGGTTGTGCATGTTATCCTCACTTAGGTGCTTATGTTACTAACAAATTATTGCCAAGAACAACGGAATGTGTGTTTCTAGGGTACAGTTCGCAGCACAAGGGCTATAGGTGTTTGGATCCTGTCACTGGCCGGGTATATGTCTCTCGGCATGTGCGCTTTGATGAGACCACATATCCGTATGCCTCGCGCCATTATGCCTCCAGCTCTCCAGCCGATTCAGACATTGCTATTGTGCCAGTTCTGCCACCTGCAGCTACATGTCCACATTCTACGAGACCATGTTCTCGGCAGACCTCATTCACTTTACCTACTGCTTCAGGCTCTAGTGTTGATTCTCAGCCAATATCTGCATCTGACCTTGCTTCGCCACAAGCTACTTCTGGTCCTTCATCTGGTCCCAGTACTGAAACCCTTCAGGAGTGGATTTCGGAAAGAAAGACTTCGTTTACTTCCTTCAAATTGCTTATGTAAGAACTAGTGGAAAGAAAGGAATTTGGAACAAGCAGCATTGACGTTGAATAAGAATGCTTGAATGGGAATCGTAAAAATATAAGAAAACCCTGCTACGCCTAAGAGACAGGAGTCAGCAAACCTTGGACCGTGATGAGTCGCACCATACCGCTTGATTGCTACTTCGCACGATCACTTAGTAGCAAGAGGTATACCGAGGCTCTAGTCTGAGGTCCCAAACGAGACTACCGGTCTTAATCATGATTAGAAAGCCGTAGAACTTTCCGGCTTTCGTTCTGTCTTCCGGCGTTCGTTCATGCTTTTGACTATCTTTCTATTCTATTTAGATCTTGCAGAATGGAACCCTACTCTTTGAGGCAGGGGAAGACCCAATCCAGAGAGGAAAGAGAAAAAAACAATTGGTTATTCAAGTCAGGCTGCGCGTGTGCTCGGGTCTTCTTTCTTCAGAAATCCTATTCGTCAGCCGTCATCGAAATCCATTCTGTCAATGACTTGATTTGGCGTTCGAGGCCTCTCCAATTGATTTGAGAAGTAGAGACATTGGTAAGAGAATGAGTATTCGTACATCTACTCAGAGGCAGCGTTCTCTTTAATCTAAGCCTCGGGTGCATCTTGACCAACCAATGCCCTCCAGTTTGGCATAAAGCCCACCATTTCACACTCGACTAAAGGTGGAAGTCACAAAAGAATCATAGCTCTATGGATTGTCTCTAGTCCCAGCCTCACCTTGCGAAAGATTCTTTGTTATAATGCATTCCTTATTCCTATACTTTCTCTACCCTTATAGATGCAGACGCTAAGACTCATGCCATGTTTGCTCCTTATTCCTTTCCTTAAGCAAAGAAGTCAAAGTCTTATTAATGCTAGAAGAGAAAGGGCGCTGGCCCTCCTACCTGACTTCTGCCCAGAAAAGAAATGGCTTGTTCTCGTAGGGATAAAAACCACTAGAAGAAAGACTTGAAGGAAGGGAGACTAAAGGTTTCACTTTTCATATTCTCGAAAGACATCCATATTCTCCTTGCTTGCATCCGGGTTCCTTGCCTTTTCTATCTCTCCTTAGCTCTTCGAGAGCATCCAGACTGCCTTAGTTAGCTACAGGACTCCGGGAGTCCATTACAGAAACAAAACGGGATACATCACAACTACAAGAAAAGGACAGCTACCTCAGTCTTAGCTTTCCTTATCCATTCGAACCTTTAGGAAAGAGAGAATATAAGAAAGATTTCAGGACTTACTAAACTAACAGGGAATGAAGGAAGGGAAGCTACCATACTACAAGCAGGAAAAAAAGAGATACATAGAAGGGATCATAAGGCATTATATATTGCTCTAAACCTTAGATAAGATGCAAAGATGATAAGACAAAAGAATGAGCGTATTATCTTGATATAGTAAACACAGGAGGATAGAATTATATTCACATCAATAGCAGAATCGACTTCTTAACCTCAAGTAAGTAAGAAAAACCTCCCTTACCTTACCTAATCCATATCCATTTTTCTCTTTCCTTCTCTTCGCTAATCATGGGAAGGCAGAAGCCTAGGAAGGAGATATCTGACGGAGGGATGTTGATTCAAAGCAATCCAGCATCGGTAGCTCACAGGCAGAGCTCATACATTCCCTTCTGTACTTCTATTCTATTACCGGAGAGTGAGAGAGATAAGGAGTTCTAAGGAATTCCATATTGAATGAAACCCATAGAGACAAGCCGAGAACCCATCACAGAAGAAAGGGACTCATCTTGCCCTCCTTTCCGCTACGATAGTTGTAGCCAACTCCTGCCTCCCTTCCCGCAGAATAAGGGTCCTCTCAAAACAAATAACTAAAGAAAAAGTCTTTCCAGAGAGGAGGCTTTCGAGAAGGAGGAAAACAAACTCTTCTTTCTGGCTTTCCGATTCTATTCTATCTCTTTCCTCAGTATTCGATTTTCGATGTCGATTCTTTTCTAAAGAAAGATGGCAACGATGGAATAGTTTGAAGCCTCTAGCTACCCCTGATGATGGTCCTGATTTTCCTGCTTAGCCTAAAGTAAAGAAAGGGGGCCTTGTCAACAGAATATTCAAAGACGCATGAAAGTCCTACTTTAGATGATACGCCTCGCTGAGCTCTCTCTTGGGCTGTGAAAGCGGTGCGAAAGAAGTTGGGCTACCTTGCCTTGAGAGCTTCCCCGGTTACTGAGTCTGTGATTTCATTGGTTGTATTTGCTTCCATCTCGAAATGCTCTTTCATGATTGTATGTACACAAGTTCTCGCACATAAGCATAGCCATATGATGAGTTGAAAGCTTCCGAGGTGGACCTCTATAGTCTAGGAGCATATTCCCACTCTTTTCTGTGTTCATTCAATGCTTTGCTTGTGGATTTGCGGTAAGGTCCAGCCCCTGACTCAACGATAGATATCAGCATAGCTTCGTAATGAAACTTCTCGCACATCTGCTCTGAAAGCGAGAGCTTGAGATGCATTCGTTCTGAAAGTGATCTTTCCGAATCAAGATATAGAATATGGGCAACCCGGATTTGATTCATGTCTCTGCAGCTCTATCTAGTGTGTCACGCTGGGAATTGAGAAATTTCTATCTCCGTTGAAGTGAAAGCTTACTTGATCGATGTATGGGATATACCTGAAAGGGCTGTGCAGTTGATAGAAGCAAGCCCACTGACCGAGCTAGCAGGGCTCCTTCTTATTGTTATCCGCCTTTCAAGGAAGGGACCCAAGGTGCTTTCCCCGAGCGCTTTTACGCTATCAGCTATTTATGGTTTGCATTTAGGCCATCCTCTTGTCTTAGCCTCGGCTGATCCTGTTCTGATGACCCTATCTGCTTTTAAGGAGACTTGCTCAAAGTTTCATTTATCTATTTGTTCCGATCAATCTGAAATAATCGCCCAGCAAATGCTCGTTAAAAGCATTCACTGAATTGAAGCTAGGGAATACCTCATCAATGAAAGAAAGAAAGAACTGAAAAAAAAGCAACTGATAAGCATCTATTTGAGTCGATCTTTACTAGGTAAGTTCCGCTTTGGTTTTGAAGCAAAGAGGTTAGCAGGGAAGTTTACGCAGAAAGAAAAGAAGGCCGAAACCAAGCAACTCTCCTTATCATGAAACAACTCTCCTCTCGTCTCGCTCGCTAGGATCCAACAACTACTACTGTACTTACTAAAACCCGGTTACAGGAATAGGATGAAATCCAGACAACGAAATACATTTATCTCCACCTTTCCGGGCTCTCACTGACTTCTTTGGCGACCTACTGCCAGACGGAGACCGGATTGACCTTGACCCGGGTGAAAGCAAGCACTTTGGGACTTGGTTTTAGAAAGCCTTCTCGAACAGTAAGAATTCTTAGCCAGATCAAGTAAAGTCCTTTCCTCGAAGGAAAAGCTAAGCTGTTCGTGATTACGCTAAGTAGACGTCCAAAGAGAGCACAACCAGGCTGTTAATGAAAATCAAAAAGGTGATAGCCCGAGAGCAGGCAAAGCCGAGCCTAGGGGGAGGCACCGCTTCCTTTATAGATAGTAGCTGACCGAATGACCGAGCCAATTGCAACATAAAGGAAGGGGGCAGGCAGGTAACCGACTAAAGACAGCATTCCCAGTACGAGCAACGAAAGCCATTAACGGCAGTTTCCCAGCTTACCTTACTACCGGTTCTTTCAACATCCAATCCTGACGTAACTCATTTTCTTTCTTCATTTGGTGCTTATTGCCCATCCCATCCAGCTATGCTAGTCCTTTCTTTAAACCGGAAGGAGATTAGTTGTAAGCCGCTTGGGAGGAGGAAGTCCTATCTGAAGTTAGGGTCCTAGCTCAACAGAAAGAAAGTGCACTCGGGAAAGCGCGGAGGAAAGCGCGGATCTTTGATGCCAAGATCTTCTAGGAGACGCAGCTACCTATAGTAAGTAGGAAAGAACGTCTTTTTGTCCTTGCCTGCAAACTTCTCATTTGACGAAATAGCGTAAATAAAGTCCTCCGCCTACACTACTGGCAGGAAAGAAGGGCGAACAAAGGGACTCAAAAAGATAGGTTAGCGACCGGGCGAAAGGTTGGATTCGAAAGCAAGCCTCCTGCTTTCCCTGGCCTCTTTTACTTGTTTATTGACCAACTGATTCATTGTTGCGAGGAGGGTTGGGCTTATGCCCCCAGTTGCTGTTGCTTCGTTCGGGGCCAGCAGTAGCCGCTCGCGATGGCATGTTTGGCAATGCCCTCTGCATGTTGGTCTGCAGGAGTGGATCTTCAGCCACCACGGGTGCGTCTTGTCTTGCCGATGAAGCCGGCGTTTGGGACGTTCCTACTCCCGATGCGATGGTGGTGAGTTGGCCCATGAGGGCTTGCATCTGGATCATCATAGCCGCCATTTCGTTGTCCCTCCTTTCGAGTTCTTTCTGAAGGGCGGTGACCCTCTCTTCCATTGAGCGAGGTGGCGGGGGATTAGTTCCATCCCCATCACCTATTTAGGACATCTACCGGCTTATCCCCTTCCATCAACAGAAGTCTCGGCTATAGCTATAATAATGGATATTGATTATCCCGCACTAACCTATATTTCCAGCATTTAGCGCCTAAAACCACTGAAAGGGTCGATGCAGCTCCCTTTCCACATTCGTAGCTGTAGTTGTAAGGTGCTTTCTCCTCTAGTTGCTTAAGCCTAAGGATTTGGATGAATCAAGCAAGCAGCCCATCAAGCAATAAATCCATCCATTCCGCAAGCAAGTAAGCCGGGAAGCAATAACTCAATCAATAAATCCATTGAGCTAAGCCAGCCATACGGGAGTAATCAGCAAAGTAAGCAGCAATCAAAGCGAGCAAGCCTCAAAGCGCCATCCCAACACCGAAAAACCATCGCCATAGCCCACCACAGCTAGAGATCCCTCTAAAGCAAGTAACGCTCATAAGATGGACGAGAGATAGAAGGCGTTCTTTGTCCCTCACCTCGAATGATGGATCCAGTGGACCTTAGCCCCCCCGTTTCATAGGTTTGGGTGCTCGAAGCAAGGGACGACTTGTTCTTTGTTGATGTCTTGGTAACACTCTTCCGCGAAGGCCCCATGTTGTCAGGCGGATTGATGGATGAATGGAAGCATGACGGATCAAGACGTAGATGCACTCGCGAGCGATCAATGGCCCCCCTAGAACACTCGTACGGACCGAAGAATTCCTTTCAGCCACCTCAGGAGCAGGCGGATAGTACGACCCTAGTGACCTAGATTCAATCGCGATCGATCAAGCACTTAGTTAACTCATAAGTACCCTTCACTAACTGAGCTGACCCATTGACTGAACGAATAAGAAGGAGAACACTTACATCCTTGGTATGGAGTCTGCGAGTAATCCACTTGGATGAAATTTCCCTCGAATGCCGCCCTTCCATTTTGTTTGAAGGTGCCCTTCGCTCCACGCGGATGAATGAAATTGGCAAAAGATCCCTTCCCAGATTAGTCGATTCAACAGCGGGAAAGAAGGCAAGGCAGGTCAAACATGCCATTAGTCTGGTCTTCTGTTCACTGCGCTTTATTTAAAGCAGTGTGGGGTGTGCCTCAAAAACATGATCTACTTCCTGTGATGGTCTCACTTACTCGTTCAGGCCTACCCCGGATCATTCCTCCTTTTCATAGAAGGATAATATGTTGGAAGGTTGATAGGGCAGATCGCTGGGGAAGGTGAAGGTGGTATCTAAAGAGGCCCGGCTCCCGAGCGGAAAAGCGTAAGTCAAGAGCTCAGGTGGCTTATTCTCATCGAGATGACCATGTCACGAACTGGATTTGAACCAGCACCTCTGGGAGCAGACAGAAAGAGATGGCAGCGGGAAAGACGGGAGCACGAAGGAGGGAGCAATGGATCTAGTAAATAGGAATCGATTCGGAGATGGAAATAGATATGGCGAAGAGGAGTAGCACCTGGTGGTACAGATGGTTCTGCGGATGGGAGTTCGCAGATATTGGGTCACTGCTACCAGCTGCTTGCCCAGAGGGATGTGGATTTGCTGTCCTCTGCTAGCATGCCGCTAGGGGAGAAATAGATGCTTCTGAGTTCCTTGTTCCGGTCCTTTGATCACATAGGTTCTTTGCCGGCTCGTACTCCCTTCCATCAGTTGGGGTCACGAGGCAAGCCATTGGAAGGAGTAGTTCCGCATTTCAGTCTAATTCCGTTCCGTCAGGAGCTTCCGGATTTAGGCTTTTATTAGATTAGATCTCTTTTCTTTCTAGTTTCTGCTTATGCTTTTTCTTCTCTTTTGCGCTTGCTGGTATGGAGACAAAGGTAGTGGTCGAATGGAAAACTTTATTTGTCGCGAGGGTTAACAGCTACCGACAGGAACCTGTTGTTGTTACATAACAAGGAATTGGTTTAACAAGGAATGTGCAGCCCCTATCGTTAGAGGTTTCCTTCTCATCATGTGACACCAGGATTTAAAAGTCTCACGTTTTTGTTTTGGACTATTGGAGTAACTGCAGAGGGCATTTTCTAAGGGTGGTGATTTTCGACGTGGGTACAAAAGCGAAAAGCTCGACCCCAACAGCTTTGCTTCCCAGAGGACTTTATCGGTAACGGGTGGCGCCGCATAGTGGGCACAATCTTTAGTATGTGCCAACAACTCCTCCCACACCGCCTTACACACCTATAAGGAATTTCTCGGCCCCAACCTCAAAGTAGTTCAAGTTTTGGGCAAGGTTGAGTTTGTGAATGGAAAAGTTAGGGTTTGATTATTTCATTCCGTAAAGAAAGGGGCCCAACATGAATGAAGAATCACTAACACTATGGAGGTTGATTTGACCTCGCGTAAAGGTGCACCTAAAATGGTTGGGCAATTGTAAGGGCTCACACACTGTTCCAAACAGAGAGAGTAGGGAAATGTAGGGATGCTTTAGACTTGCTTTGCTTGCTTGGGATATCCATTATGCTTAGCCTCTTGATAATGCTTGGTTAGGTAGTTTTTACGCCCGCAGCCGTAGCATCTAAGTCAAGCGTCTTTCCAACTATGTTGATTTCCAAGTAATTCCGGTCCACAAACAGTAACCTAGGGGATGGGCAAGAAAGCACTTCCGAACACAGTTGAATTGCTTTCAATCGCAATAATAGACTTTCGAACAGCTGCAGCGGCTATGGAGACCAAGAAGCGAAATAGCTTTATTCCCGTATTCCAGCTATAGTAGCTCAATTCTTTACTTTTAGCCAGGCCGACCAAGAAGCTACATTGTTTTAAACATGGAAGACAGATACGATCCTTACCCTAGCAGTGAGAAAGAGAAGGACGGGGAGAGAAAGGATTGAACAGAAGAGTGCTAACCACAAGTCGATATTGAAATCGAACTCCTATGCCCGAAAATAAAGCGATTTTTCGATCTTTTGAGAAGACCATGACCTATGAGACCCATTAAACTCGCGATTTCGGCTCATAAAGAGGCCGTGAATAAGGTTTTCCTCATTACGAGCTAGCGAGAGAAGACCTATTGATAGAGTTGAGACCGATAAGCGTTAGCAGACGGGACGGGCATAGCATATTTCATTAAGAGACGGGAATCGTAGACAGAAAGGAAAGTCTTTGTTGACGGATTCCAGCCTACTACGAGGATCCCGTATCCAGCAACCCAACCTATACAAGGTGCTGGTGTTCTCCTTTACTAAGTGTACCAAGTCTTATGTACTCTAGCAGTAGTGGGCGAAGCAAGGGACGGAGCTAGTTCAAAAGGGAAGTAAGCTCCTTTAATACCAGTAGTCCGAAAGCTTTAGTCAGAAAGGGAAGTCAGGTCAGAAGTAAGATCATTAGTGCTAGTAGTCTGGTCGAAAGTCGTAGTTGGAAAGGCAAGTAGTCAGAAGCAGAAAGCATAGGAAGCAGCAGTAAGAGCAAGAGCAGTCCGCAAAGCAGCTGGTTGAAGCGGGAGAATACTTTGAATGAATGTTGAATGGGAACTGGGAAAGGAACTGCTACTGGCGGATCTTTGCCTAGAACCGAAGCTGACCTTTAGCTAGCCGACCGTGTGCCAGAAGTCTATACTGGCATTTCAATAGGTCAAGCAAGTCTGCGGGCAACCTTGTAGGCTATTGGCTTCTTCAAGCATTCGCGATTCTGTATCTATCACAGGAAGATATCCCATAGCACGATGGACTGTTATGTGCTATGGGATATTTTTGACAAGAAGATAAGGTCAGGAGAGCTTAGGCTTCAAGGCAATGTGGATGCTAATCCATTTCCAGGGCACAAGGGAAAGGCGGTGGCGAACATGAAGTGCTTGGTCGCCTTTGAAGAAAAGATTCAACGAGGAGCCCCAAGCGAATATCATAGGGTTGATACCTCTGAGCCTATCGAAGAAAGGTTGAAGAAAAATAAGAAACTCCTGGCGTTTTTATATTTATATATAGTATGCTTCACCAAATCCGTTAGGGCTGATGCTGTGAAAGCCTTGGCGAGTAGCAATTGCACCTGAATTCTGCACAGTGTTGCATGGCTGAAGGAGTTCGGCGAGTGACTCGCGGGAAGCTGAAATCTGTCATTTTCACCGATGATGGCATGTTGGCGCCCCTTCCACAACCGTTCGTTGTATGTTGAAGCAGAGATGAATGGGGTGGCCGTGAAGAGAGTGATGGTTGATCCTGACTCCGCAGTCAATCTCATACCTATGTCCACTGTTGAAGCGCTAGGCATTCCCAAAGAAAACATTGGAGGAGCACCTATCGAGGTATATTATTTTAGTTCGAATTGGCAAATCCATTTTTGTAGGAATGGGATGGTCAGAGTCAATTGCAACGTTGGACCTTTCAAGAGTCCGATAGAGTTCCAGGTTGTTTTTGCACCGACGACATATCACGCTCTTCTGGGCAGACCATAGATTCATAAATACCAAGCGGTCCCATCGACATACCATCAATGTATTAAAGGTAGAATCAAAGGAAAAGAGGTATGAGTACCTGCGGGGAGCACTTCCTTCGAAAGATCTGAAATCCATTTTGCTGACGCTATCCATTATTCGGAGTTTGCCGAGGATGGAGAGCTTTCATTGAAAGAGGGTCCAGGTTTATTTCCTCGTTGGGGGGACTTAATGAAGGAAGATGCAGAGAAGTCCAGCGAGAGAGTTGAAAACCTGATGAAGCGAGATGAAGCAGAGCCTAGCGAGAGGGATCAGAAGAAACTTAAGACTGATGGGGAAGAGCAGTGCATCAAAGTTACGCTGACAGATGGTACTACCTTTTACAGCTTATAGCAATTACAGAACGAGGACTCTGGTGAGGGGGTGAAAACTGAGAAGCGACAGGCGATAAAGCCCAAAGGGGAGAAGGAGCTGAAAAAGAAGAAGAAGGAAAAGAGGGCCAGGAATTTCTTGTGAGGATCTGTGAAAGCTTCCTTCCATCCCGGTGGAATAGCAAGAAAAAGGCTTCAGTGAGCTATCTCATGGAATGCCCGCACCCTGTGCGCCGCATAGATAGGAGAATAAGCCTTCCTGGCTAGGCCTGACTATAGTCATTTGAATTGGATTTGTACCTTACCTCTTCTCTTAGACTCACGCTTAGGTCACTATACACAAGAGATTATGCTTTGGATAGGGCCCCCTAAACCCCCTATTTTCTGCGACTTGTCTTGGATGCCTAACTTGGTATAATATCCTTTGAGCTTGGTTTTCGTTATATTGGCTTTCTACCTTGTGCTACCGATTACCTTGTGCTAAGGTTTTACCTTTCCCCTCCGTAATAGGAAGAAAACATACAGGGACGCTACCGCTAGGAAGGGGACTGATATCGCCTCTCCTCCCCCTACCCTGGAAGAGTACCAGGAGGCTTAACTTGTTGATGACACATCCATTAAGTGTTACCAAAGTGTGGTGGCCGAAGTGTTAAACCGGTTTGAGTGAGGTGGGTGCACCATAACTGAAACAACAATACATGCATTATGTGTTCCCGATGACCGGACCAATAATAATGGTGGCTTTCCCCCTTACTTAACATAGGCCGGTAACGGCTGAACGGACCTGCACTTAGACACTGCCCTCGAGACCTAACCTAATACTTCAACTCTGCCTTCCTTGGGATCTTAAACTCAGCCTTTGGAATTTCCTTTGGTATGCATCATACCTGCGCCTTGGGAACTTACACTAAGAGGAAAGGGAACAGACTGAAACTAAGACTTGCCCTTAGTAAGTGGTCTCAAATAGGCTTTCTTTGAAGGCGTAGGTGTCTTTTAAAGTAGCCCAACCTAGTAAAGGGGCTTTTCCATTTGATTTGCAATCCCCTTTTTCTAGTTATGCAATGATCGGATATGAAAGAACTAATCTACCTTCTATAAATAGAAAGTTGCTGCTTTCCTCTTATGAGGATTCACAGCTTGAGTAAGTAGGTAACCTAAGTCCAGTCTGATCTGAGGGAAGCAGTCCCAAGCTTGATATATTAACCTGCGACCACTCTGAGAGCCCAGAAACAAAGATCCCATCCCGTACCCGTAAAGCATAAGAAAAAAGTCTTCTCCTTTTTCAGAGAATGTGTAAGCACCCTAGAGTAGAGGGGGAGGCCCATTTCCTAGCCTAGTTTTAAGCAGAGCAGCACCATCCTAGTCCAGAGCAGTACCTCTCTCTTCTCTAAAGGGCTCGAGGCAAGACAAGCAGCCCGCTTCGCTTCCTTCGTCTCATTACAGGGAAGGATAGGGCCTCGGTCGGTTCCAAGGGTGAGGAAGAAGTGCCATCTGCTTAATCGGAAGACTGAGACAAAAGCATTAGCAGAGGCGGAATCAGCTGCATCAGCAAGCGAATGCCTTTCTTAGAATGGTTCGGAAACCCAGTGAGAATCACCTTCTCACCCCGAATCCTAAGATCCAGGGAGGTTGGCTAGAAAGAGAATTTCAAAATCGAAAGTATGAAGAGGCTGAAGCATCAGAATCCGCTGAAACAAAGGCTGAGAAAGCCAATAGCGGGGCGTTTAAGCCACATCACGCTTTTCAGGGACCGATCAAAAGCCGTTTTTCGTTAAGAGACTTTTTTCTCTGATTCAAACTTCAATCTTGGAGCGAGGGCTTAAGAGTATCAATAAGGGGTAAGGTCAAGTTGATAAGCCGCCTACCTCCTTAATTAAGTTACATTACAGAGGGGCCTCCCTAACTCAAGTTGCTTGTGCCTGCTGTTACCTACCGTAGGACCTCCGTCCCCGAAGCGAAGAAAGAGGAGACCTTTATCCTGTGTCGAAGGTTGGGTGTTAATTTAAATCACACTTTTGAATTATTTCATTTTTCGGATGGACATAAAATAAAAGGGTAAGATTTCCAAAAGCTATTTACGTAGGAGAATAAGTCATCGCTCGCGGCTTCCCGCTTTCAATTAGAAGGGCAGGGCATCTTTCTGTTGCCGGTTAGGTTAACCTCAAAAGTTCAATAGGGTAAGCTGCTAGCTCTAACCGAACTTTCGGGTATATATAAGTCCGACGAAAGACAACCCGCTTCTCAAAGGCGAGGTTCTGAAAGAAAGCAAGCGGTGCACTTAAATCTAAATAGGGTGGTATGGGTGAGAAAGATAAAGAGAAGATCTAGACAAAAGACCTACTCGATGGAATTAGCCTGTGCTCCTAAAGTTAGAAAACGTCCCGGCAAGAGCTGTCAGAATTCATCATTAGTGAAAAAGGTAAATTACCCTTTCTCTTGTGCCTGCATTCGCTATTCCTATTCCGCGAAAGCTTTTATGCCTAGCCCCACCCCAGCTTCAGCTACGCTTTGGAATTGAGCTACCCAAGCAGACCAGCCTTCCTCCTCCTTTCAGGGCCTATCCGAAAGAGAATCCATAAGGGGGAGGTAACTCGATATTTCATAAAACTGGTAGAGTAGAAAGATTAGCTCTTCCTTTTTTATGAAATGCGGCAAATAAAATAATGGATTAAAGAACAGTCGTAAGGCTGCATTGATCGAATAGATGACTAAGGCTTAGAACTGATAGCAATTGAATCAGCTGTTGATGCAATAGAAGTAGAAGGTCTTTCTGCCCCCTGCTCTCGAACGTGCTCTTGTCGCAATTGAATCTGAATACCAGATTTTCTGGGTATTGGCAGTGAATCAGATAGAATAGGTAATTGTTCCATTAGGAGCTCTTGTCTTATAGAAGTAACCGGTGTTGGATAGAAGACTGTTTTAGTTGCCGGTGCTACTGCTTGAGAAGAAGCTACACATTCATCTTACTCGAGAAATGACTTTTGAATCGAGAGCTTTTTTAAAAAATATTCCTATTTAGGAACTTCACTGAGAGAAAGTAAAGAGAGTAACTGCACTAAGGCAAATTTGACAGCATCCGATTTTGTACAGTTAATCTTAGCAGACGCTGAAGGGGCATTCTCCTTCATGAAGATGGCATCAAGCCGATGTGGGACTTGAGGAATAGAATACGGGGATTTCTTTGGAGAGGAATAACCGGGATTTTAAGCATTCTTCGTCCCTTGCACATAGATCTTTTGACAGCTGGGATGGACTTTTGGTTTTGGGATTGAACTCAGGCTCGGAACTTCACTAAAAGCAGGGGAAAGAAGTGACATCATATATAAAGAAAAGGACTCGAATGCAAGCTCCTATGGAACTGTTTTCGGGTTTGGTGGAATTGAATCAAGAGTACCACTTACAATTGAATCAGGAACCGCCGCTAGAAGGGGAACTGAATCCGATCCTGCTTGACTTTCTTTGCCTAGGAACTCTGGGATGAATACCCGTTCTTAGAGTGATAGTAGCTGTGAAAGTCTCCGGTGTGATTGAATCAGTAATCGCTCCTACCCTTGTTCATGTTCAAGATTTTATAACTAATCATCCCTTGCTCTCGTAAGCGGTGTCACTGCTTTCCTTTTACTAATAAGGGGGGGATAGAATAAGCTCTTTGTGACGCTTACTAGAAATATCATAAGAGAAGAAAGATCGTAGCCTAGTTCGAATGAAAGGTAGGGCACAAGGCTATCCGTGAGTTCACAGGTGTCGTTGCTTATCCCTTTTTCTTCATTAAGATTGGGTTAGTCTTCAGTGACTGGTCTTTCTCTTGTTGTTGTCGAGTGCCTGCAGCTGCATTTCTTTCTTTATGCATCTTTCTCCCATGCTTTCCGTTGGTCAACAACCAACAAAAGTTTTTCTAGTTCTTCACTACTCCTACAGGCTTGACGGAGTTAAGCTGTCTGGAGGGAATCATTTAGTCTCAATCAATCATGCCTCAACTGGATAAATTCACTTATTTCACACAATTCTTCTGGTCATGCCTTTTCCTCTTTACTTTCTATATTCCCATATGCAATGATGGAGATGGAGTACTTGGGATCAGCAGAATTCTCAAACTACGGAACCAACTGGTTTCACACCGGGAGAACAACATGCGGAGCAACGACCCCAAGAGTTTGGAGGATATCTTGAGAAAAGGTTTTAGCACCGGTGTATCCTATATGTACTCCAGTTTATTCGAAGTATCTCAATGGTGTAAGGCCGTCGACTTATTGGGAAAAAGGAGGAAAATCACTTTGATCTCTTGTTTCGGAGAAATAAGTGGCTCACGAGGAATGGAAAGAAACATATTCTATTTGATCTCGAAGTCCTCATATAGCACTTCTTCTAATCCTGAATGGGGGATCACTTGTAGGAATGACATAATGCTAATCCATGTTCCACACGGCCAAGGAAGCATCGTTTTTTAATCTCATTATGACTTGGTCGTTCGGAAGAGATTCTTTCTCGATCAGAATAGTGGAATAAGGCACTACAAGAAAGAGAGACAGACTCCTTTTCAAATCGCCCCGCGAAGACGGACGTTCAGAAAGGTTCTCGAGATTCTCAATCGCTCTTTTTAGTGGGGAGGAATAGTGCGGGAAGGGAGCGAGACCAAGCCGAGCCACTAGGAGAGTAAAGTAAGCCCTTTCCACGTGTCAAGTTTCATAAATGAATGCAGCCTCAACCAGAGAGATTAACCTGCGCCTTTGATTTTAGGCCTAGGCGGCGCAGAACGAACTAATCCGCGATCAGCAAGTTTTCCGAAACCGAACTGCATGATATTGTTACTTTCCAAAAATGCTTGCTGAAAATCAAAGAAAGAGGGTTCATTTTCCCACGTAGTTCGTCGGTCAAACCAACGATTCTCTTCTCAAAGCAAAGTAATAGAGAGATCTTTTTCTAGTTAGACTTCTATCAATGCAATGAAAGAACCATCCCTTCCTATTTCTTTGTCCTCTCAGATAGAAAGAAAATGAGACCCCAAAGAGCCCTTCTTTACCACTGACGGGGGTGGGGGTGAAGGGGTGGTTTACATACAACCGAGGCAAAGTGGTTTATGATTGAATCTCAGAGGCATTCTTATCATTTGGTAGATCCAAGTCCATGGCCTATTTCGGGTTCACTCGGAGCTTTGGCAACCACCGTAGGAGGTGTGATGTACATG